TAAAATTCCTAATAATAAACCAAAATCCCCTAGACGATTAGTTACAAACGCTTTTTGACAAGCATTTGCTGCAGGAGTTCGTGTGAACCAAAACCCTATTAATAGATAGGAAGACATTCCAACCAATTCCCAAAAAATATAAATTTGTATCAAATTAGAACTAGTAACTAATCCCAACATCGAAGTACTGAAAAAACTCATATAAGCAAAAAATCTCAAGTATCCTTGATCGTGAGCCATATAATTATCACTATAAATAAGAACCATAATTCCAACAGTAGTGATTAACATTGACATAATAGAAGTAAGTGGATCGATCAAGTAGCCGAATTCTAAAGAAAAATCATTATCGAGGGTCCAAGACCATACATATTGATAGATAGAACTACTTTTTATTTGCTGAATAGACAGATTAGTTGAAAAAATCATGACTATACTTAACAATAAAATACTCGAAAAAGCCCACATACGACGGAGATTTTTTGTTGCTGTCGGAAAAAGAAGAAGTCCCACTCCTATTAACATAGGAACTGGAAGTGGAAGGAAAGGTATGATCCACGCATATTGATATGTCTGTTCCATAAAAAAAGTTTTTTAATTCTTAATTAATATTAATTGTTTCCGATTCACCGGATCTTACCTCTTTTTGAAAGGAGTCAATAAAAAAATAAAAATATGCACTAACTTAATAACTTAAATAGAAATAGAATTTTTGAATTTTTATTTCTTTTTATACTTATTCTTTAGAAGTTTCTGCTAAATACTTCAAATATTCAAATCAAGAAGTTACAATTGGTCAAATCATATGAAAAAAGCAGATTAATTACTAGTCTCCTTCGAATTTTCAAATTCAAGTTAAATTAGGCATATTTTTCGCGAATTTGACAAGTTACTAAAAAAAAAAGAATATTCTTTTTTTTTTAGTAATAAAAATAGTTTATGCTATTTTCCCATATCTTTCACGCATCTTATGTATTCTTTTTGATTTGAGAATCAAAAATATTATCTAGAAAAGAAATACATAATGAATTGGCAAAGCGCAAATTTCTTTTGAACAATAGATGTCTTTCACATCCAGCTATACCAATGAGTAATCTCTTAATTTTTATTTAAATGGCAGTTCCAAAAAAACGTACTTCTGCATCAAAAAAGCGTATTCGTAAAAATTTTTGGAAAAGGAAGGGGTATTGGGCAGCGTTAAAAGCGTTTTCCTTAGGGAAATCTATTTCTACCGGGAATTCCAAAAGTTTTTTTGTGCAACAAACAAATAAAATAAGTAATAAAACATAACATGTTACAATAATCTGAATCGGTTTGACTCAAAAATTGACTCATTTCGTTTCGAAAATAAAATTCCCGCTTTCCATTCCCTGTTGAGTTAATCAATAGGAAATGGAATTTGTTTCGCTCTTAGAATTAGAATAAGGATTTTTCTCTTTACCGTACTGAATTCAAAAAAAAAAAAGAATCCTTTTTTTTTTGACAAAAAAACATAAGATACGTAATTGTCTTTTTAGTATATTTTCTCATTTCCAAGGTGGGGAGTATTATTTTCCCCATCAGCCTGTTTCTTACAATAATATAAGCAATAATATAAGAATATAAGGTTTTCTTTTTTCTCTAGATCCACGTTTTCTCTATAGAAAGGCGAGTAAAAAATCAAAATCATTGAAACTAATTGATTAAAATTCTAAACCTTTTTGTTTTGTTTTAATGAACTGTTTTTGATTTATTTGATTTCAAACATCGAAACCAAAAAATCCATTTTATCAATGAACAAAAAAATTTTGGATCAGTAAAAATTGACACATATTTATCCAAAAAAATTTCTTAAGTGTTTTTGAGTGGATTGATGGCAATAAATATATGGGAATCTATATAGGAATTCATAGAAAATCCAAAAAGAAGAAAGTTGCACAAAAAGGTTTAGAATTTTTTTGGGGGGTTCTATCCCTTAATTCATAGTTGGACTATCTAGTTTTCCAAGAGTTCAAGTCGAGGAGAGTCTAAAATACACACTAAAACTAAGAGCCTAAATTCAAATAATGAACCTTCAAATACCTATTTGAACGAATTTTTATTCATCAATTTGAATCTTTCCTAAAAAATATTGCAACAATTTAATTCTTAAATCTAGACGATTGCTTATTCATAGGGTATTATGAATTCAAGACAAGCCGCTATGGTGAAATTGGTAGACACGCTGCTCTTAGGAAGCAGTGCTAGAGCATCTCGGTTCGAGTCCGAGTGGCGGCATGTCATCTCCTAAAAAAAGTAAATAGATCCTATAATGAATTCAATTTCCGATTTCCTTTTTATAATTATGGGACTCCTTAAAAAAAAAATTATGATATTTTCAACTTTAGAGCATATATTAACTCATATTTCTTTTTCGATTGTTTCAATTGTAATTACAATTCATTTCATAACTTTTTTAGTCGATGAAATCGTAAAACTATATGATTCATCCGAAAAGGGGATGATAATGACTTTTTCCTGT